CAAGGACAGATTATAAGTGAAAGGGAATTGGTAAATCTTTCTATAAAGGCCCTTACACTACTAATGGAGTCTTTAATTCACGGGTCTTGAATTAGATTGGATAGTCTGATGGCTAATCTAATTAGTGGTTGTGAGAAGCTACTTTGTATACAGACTCATAAGGTTCTTCTAAGTGCTGGGGCATTCAATAAAATAAATACCAAATTCGATGGAAAATTGACTTTTATATATCAAAAAACTGAAAAAAGAAAGAATTTCTTTTCAATAAACCTGTGTTCCTCCGATTGTTTCACAGAGACAATCGTTAGACATAGACAGTAAGGATTAGATCAAATGGGAAATAAAAGTATGTGATAGATAATGATCTATCTTGATTCTATCTTTTTATGTCTTTTTTTTTTTTTTACTTAATGAGATGAAGCACAAGAAAGAACAGGCCTTATTATTCCTACATCTTAGGAAAATTTCCTTGAGACTTCAAAAGGGGTCACTGCATATTTTACTTGTGCTTAACCCTTTCCGATTCTACTAAAAAAAACCCGTTCCTATAAGAACTTTTTAGAGGCGGATTCCTATAAGAACTTTTTAGAGGCGGATTTTTTGACCCCGGGGTCAGAATCCTTTTTGACTATGCGCTAGTGATTCCACTATTATTAGTGAACAATAATGGAATAATTCCTTGATAGAAATAGGGGACATAATTTACATGGATATAGTAAGTCTTGCTTGGGCTGCTTTAATGGTAGTTTTTACATTTTCCCTTTCACTCGTAGTATGGGGAAGAAGTGGACTCTAGGGGTATTACTAATTTTGAGTTGAAGAATCAAAGCATATCAATTGTTTTTTTTTATAGATGGTTTTTTTTGATTTGGTTTTTATTTGTTTCCCTCTTGACTCACCAAAGAGAAAAAAAGTTCTGCTATGTTTATGTTATTAATTGGATCCACATCCTCTATGGGAAACAACATATACATAGGAATTGTCCAAAGAAAGACTATACATAATAAGATCTTATCTTAGGCAAGTCGCATATTCTATTGCGTACTTAACTTACCAACTGTTTTCTTATTTTCGAAATTTTATCTATATTATATGCTTTTCTATAGGCTTTATTGACTCATTTCCTATTTTATGAGTCATTTCATATCATGCCGAAAGAAAGATTGAAAAATGATGGGGTTTACTCTTTCGGGATCCGAAGAAATTGCCAGAGAACCCCTTGGTCAGATGTTAACTGCTCAATCAATTACTTCTTCGGCATGCCCATACTTTTTTTTTGAAAATAATCCGAGATCTAGCAACGAGAACCGTAATATTATTGCTCAATCAATTACTTCTTCGGCATGCCCATACTTTTTTTTTGAAAATAATCCGAGATCTAGCAACGAGAACCGTAATATTATTAATTGCTTTTCAGTTATTTCAGATTGATTGGAATCAAGACAAATTAAATAGAATTTGGATACTATGTACATTACATATATCAATACATATATCACGAAGATATAGAATGTAGATTAATCTACATTAAGCCTGTATTTTTATACAGTACAACTTGTTAGATTACAATAACAAAAATAGCGAGTATGGTAGAAAGAAATATATGAATCTTTCTACCATACTATCGGATCTCAACTATCGGATCTCATAGAATACTATACCGCCATTTAATTTAAGTTAAGACGTGAGACTCAAATCTTTTTGATTTCTTCTATTTCGTCAATCATTGACTAAGCAAATAAGTCAAGTTTGATTCAAATCAATCACTTTGACTGACTGTTTTTACGTATATTATAAGTAAAAAAGCAGTAGGAACTAGAATGAAGAGTGCAGTAGCAATAAATGCGAGAATATTTACTTCCATAATCTCATTGTTTTTTTATTTGGCAATAACTCGGGATTTAATCCCATAGAGATGATAAATCTTTCGCCTGCAAATTCAATGGGATGAATTACACCTCGATGATATTGAATCAGATCAATATCATGAATAACAATATCGGAGCTAGCAAATCAATTCATCGTCGAGAATTGAATAGTATAACATAGGAAGATCTTTTATCCATAGCTCGTCAAAAATTGGATTCCTAATCCAACCCTTTTGCTTTTATTTTTTATTTGAATTTCTTTTCCATTCTTGTTTTTTTTCTATAACCTACCACCCTCCTTCTACAATCATCTGTAGATGTATGATTTGAACACTCTTAAGTTTCCATTGGTTACAAAAACAAACCAAAACAAACAATAGAAGCGAAATAGAAAAGAAGGAAAAGAGTTAAGTACTTTTTTTTTTAACTATAGAATTTATTTTCTTGGAAAACAAATAAGAAATAAGTGTGATAAAAAGAAGTCCCAGTATAAAAACAATCTAATATTCCATCAAATTAACTATTTCTTTTAGAGTTTGTTCTTTTTTGTCGCATATATCAAAAGTTCAGTGTTCAATTTGAATGAGATAGATTCTTTCAAACTCAAACTAGTAATTGAAGTTAGACAAACTCGGAACCCGAAAAGGAAAGAAATACCTTTTATTTTCACTTCAAAGCAAAAAAAAAAAAAGAATCGACCGTCGGGAATCAAATTCGACTGTTTGTATCCCTTTTTACATTCAAAAAAAATGGAGAGATGAATTAATGTATTTTTTATTGGATTTGATTCCGTCGGGACTGACGGGACTCGAACCCGCAGCTTCCGCCTTGACAGGGCGGTGCTCTGACCAATTGAACTACAATCCCAGGGAAATGAAAGAGTAGAGTATAAATATTCTACTGATTGTATTTAAAATTTAATACAGTTCTATTTCGATTAGAATCGCCGTGTTATAACAGTTATAACACGGCGCGGGATATGATATTAATATCCGGCGCTTTCTGAGAGCGACATAGTAATCCTTTCGTTATTGACAAATTAAGTAAAATGATAAAAAAAAAAAAAGAGCAAATCCTTTTTTTTTTCTTCTTTTCCTTACACTTTCTAATTAGAGATCCTGATATGAAATTAGATTGTTAGCAAAATCAGAATTTTTGGGCAAAGCAAATAAAAATAAAATAAATAGAACAGAGCAAATAAAGCGGCAGGGATATATCAGAAAATTTTACTTTTTTTATTTTAAGCCGAAGCCAGAATTTTTGAAGAACAAATGGGCTATATCATTTCATGGTGGATCCGCGAATTCTTGGGCCGAGCTGGATTTGAACCAGCGTAGGCATATTGCCAACGAATTTACAGTCCGTCCCCATTAACCGCTCGGGCATCGACCCAGGAAGAATCAAGTCTAGGCTTATTGATAATCCATGATCAACTTCCTTTCGTAGTACCCTACCCCCAGGGGAAGTCGAATCCCCGTTGCCTCCTTGAAAGAGAGATGTCCTGGACCACTAGACGATGGGGGCATATTTGCCCGACCGCCATCATACTATACTATGCTCATGATATAGTATGAACAGTTTTTTTGAAATTGTCAATAGAATGGAATGTTCTAACTAGACTCGAAAGATCTTTTCATAAATCATTAATTCGAATCGCTATTCGAGAAAAAAAATTATTACTATTCTCTAAATTCTATATTATCTAGAAAATAATAAAATAGAATGAATATTTAAATAAAATAAAAAAAGAAATAGAATTATTACTATTCTCTAAATTCTATATTATCTAGAAAATAATAAAATAGAATGAATATTTAAATAAAATAAAAAAAGAAATAGAAAGAAAATAGAAGTAATACGAACTGAAGTATAGGATCCTTTCAGGAAGTGATTCAGCTGTTCCGGAAGGCGGATTAAACTCCAGTTTTGTCACTTTCATTCATTGATTCACTCCTTCTTTCTTAAGATGAGAGAGAAATATCTCTATCCCAGAATAAGCCAAGAAATTAACAAACGAGAAATTTTGAAATCTGGGAACTGGGAAAGGGGATCAAGAAGTTATCGAAATCCTTTCTTTAAGAATTTGTTTGATTCAGGGGACAAGTTGAATTTCTTTATCATATGATTCGATGAAATATCTTGGATCTATGTGCAATTGGTAGGTAATATCAAATCCAATTTTGACCTGATACCACCCTCCTTAAGGATATAAAATTTTTCCTTACTGAATGAGCCACCAGCTATTCTGTGTCTACTGCATCTATTTAGATAAATTATCTATCTATATATATGGAATCTATTTCGATTATAATTCTATATCTATCTAGAATTTCGATATATAATCTATATATATATAGATTATTCTATAGATATAGAAATATGGATCTTATCCGCATAGTAGTGATTTGATTGATTCAAAAATTGGGGCCCTTTTAACTCAGCGGTAGAGTAACGCCATGGTAAGGCGTAAGTCATCGGTTCAAATCCGATAAGGGGCTTTTTTTTTTCATGAAACTCTATCATCGGTATTATTCATATTTGAGCGGAAAATCGAAATATTATTGCGTTGATATTTTAATAAAAAAAAAGTAACTATCTCTATAATTTTAAAATTGATTATGATAAGTCATTATTATCATGAGTTTAATTAGAGCTATAAAATCGAAAATCAAGTTGAAGACTTTTTTATTTTTATATTATGAATAATGATAAGGCGTCTTTTTTTTTGAATCTCAAAATATTCCTATTTTGTTTGCACTATTCCACATTCTAAAAATGAGAAATTAACAAAAAAAAAGTAAGTAGACCTAGCCCATTGAATCATGACTCTATCCACTATTCTGATATTCAAATTCGATAGAGATGAAATTGGAACAGTGGATCTTTTTTGATTTCCTATTTTTATTTTTTTTTTTGACTCCGCGAGAATCTGTCGATATTTCCGATTCCATTTTCTTGTTCCTAGGATATTTCAAAGAAATAAATTGAGATTCCGTTCCTTCACAGAGAACGGTTTATTCAAAGTCATAACATAAGAGCCATTTTTTTTTTTTTTTTTTAATATCTTTTTTTGATTCCAGAACACAAGATAATTTCGATATCAAAGATATCTATCTATCAGATCATGGCTTC